CAGGTCAATCCTATTCCACTATTATTTAGGCGGCATAAGGGAAGAAGCACTACACCTAGGAATCAACAACATGAACACTTTGTTAGAAACTTTTCCCTTCCTTAATAACAGGATCCGGATTAACAAAAATGGTTGTGATAACAAATATCCATCTCGTTTGTACTTTTGGTACCTATATAACCATCGAAGACTGTTGAAGTGACTAATTCCGCGAAATTTGGTAGGAGGCGTTGAGGACAAAGAAATTGTTGAGGTTACCCTTTCATTTTTATTTAGATCTAGTATCAATTATCAATACGCTTAATGTTAAGAAAAGGTCCCCTGCAGGAAGGTTGGCTAGAAATTTATTGTAAAAACATTAGCCCCGCTCGGTTTATAATGAGAATATTTCAATCATTTTTTTTGATTCCCTGTATTATTTCTCATTATGCACATAAAGGAGGAGCCGTATGAGATAAAAATCTCACGTATGGTTCTGGAACGGATATTTATCGAATAATGAAGACCGTAACGGATGTCAGCGCAATCCGAAGGAAATTATGCGGAAGCTTTACAAAATTATTATGAAGCTATGCGACTAGAAATTGATCCCTATGATCGAAGTTATATACTCTATAACACAGGCCTTATCCACACAAGTAATGGGGAACATACAAAAGCTTTGGAATATAATTTTCGAGCACTCGAACGAAACCCATTTTTACCACAAGCTTTTAATAATATGGCCGTGATCTGTCATTACGTGCGACTATCTCCACTATAGAAAAAAAAGTAAAGAAAAAGCAAATCAGATAGTAAATACTAGAAACAAAACAAAAATTATAGGCTTTCTACATATGTATCGTCCAAAAAACGATTTTTATCAGCTGTAGCAAAGAAAAAAATTGCATATAAATCGAATTATGAAGACATAGATATGCCTATATAATTCTATGGATAGCGGTAAAGGATCTAATTGATAGACAAAGCGCCATAAAGATAAATTAGTCAGTTTTGAGCTAATTATATAGAATAGAATAAAAACTGCTTACTTATTTATGTCATGCTATGAGAGAATGGTTAGGAATCGACTTATGTAATAAAGTCAATCCACTAAGGGTATTGAGCAGCGGCGTAGGATCTGATCCCAAAGAAAGAAGATAGTAAGTCTTTCTGAAGGAAAGTATTTTTCAAGAATTCTATATAAATTGATATTTGAAACCGAGATAGGTACCTTTATTCAAATTATAAAGAGAGATGCCTCTACTTTATACTTTATTGAGGGTAGGATAAAAGATAAAACTTATGATCAAAATAAAAATACAAGTTTGAAACTTATGGAACGTATTCTTTTTTGGTTAACCCAAGAAAAAGTGGGAGAGATGGTAGATTAAAATGAAAATAGGACAATTGACGAGCCGTATGAGGTGAAACTCTCAAGTACGGTTCTAAGGGAAGGAATTAACTTACCTATTTCGACCGGGGAGAACAGGCCATTCGGCAGGGAGATTCTGAAATTGCGGAAGCTTGGTTCAATCAAGCCGCTGAATATTGGAAACAAGCGATAGCGCTTACTCCAGATAATTATATTGAAGCGCAGAATTGGTTGAAGATTACGAGGCGTTTCGAATAAAAATCGAAAAAAAAACGAACGCTTTTGATCCCTTTGACCCCATACAGTCAAAGAGGCAAAGAAAAACATAATATAACGAATAAAATAGATCATTCTTCTGCGAAGGGCCAATCAAAGAATTGGATTATATCCCTTCGAATTCTAATCTAAGATCATTACATTTCGTAAAAAGAAACGATACACAACATACTTGACATAGTTAAGAATTTAAATAGAAAATAGAGTTTCCTATTTAATTAGAATTAATATTTCCAAAAAAATTGAAATATTAATTCTAATTAAATAGAAGTCAAGTACAAGTAAGTAATAGTAATATGTTCTATGTAAAACATGAACTAGCTCCATCTAGTAGCTTCTAATTGAGATATGAATACAATTGCACAAACAAAAATAAAAAAAAGTGTTTGCATCCCGAAAAGAAGGGGTTTTCTAATATTAAAAAGGAAATGGGTCCGTTAGGCGCCATATAGCTATGTCATAATATATTAGAACACTTGCCCTGAATACACTTCCAGATCATAATTGGTCTAGTGAATAACTAAAGCAAAAATAATAGATAAATGTAGATCGAAGGTAAATTAAAATAAACAAATTCGAAATATCGATCATAGGTTTACTAATTACTTGATTACTTAACTGCAAGTCTCGTTATATGTTATGTGTTGTACGGAAAGAGGAGGACTCAATGATTATTCGTTCGCCGGAACCAGAAGTTAAAATTTTGGTAGATAGGGATCCCATCAAAACTTCTTTCGAGGAATGGGCCAGACCGGGCCATTTTTCAAGAACAATAGCTAAGGGCCCAGATACTACTACTTGGATCTGGAACCTACATGCTGATGCTCACGATTTCGATAGCCATACCAGTGATTTGGAAGAGATATCTCG